TATGGGCTCTAGAGGGTCGCGTAGTAGGGGGGAGTGAAAAAATATATAAATAAAAATAAATCAAAAACAAAGATTGGATTACTTTTTCTTTACTGTATCTGAAATGAATCTTGTCTATTCCCACGGTTCTAGCCCTCTAGACTCTTTTTTTTATTTTAAACCAACTAAAAAACGCAACTTTTCATATATATATTAACATTCTTTTTTAACTAAAGGAGTACCGCATGAAAAAAAAAAGAAGAGGAACCATAATTTATTCTTTCCTTTAACTATATATGCTCCTTCCTAAAAAATATGGGGCATATCTCTCCCAAAAGGATCTATTTTTAGACCAGAGCCGCCTAATTCTATCAGAATAAAGGCGGTTTTTTATCTTTTATTATCTTATTTATCGTTTTATCATGATCTAGACTAGTAACGAATATCTATATCAATCCATATCAATTCATTTATATCACATTATTAACCACATGCCAGGAACCAGATTTGAACTGGTGACACGAGGATTTTCAGTCCTCTGCTCTACCAACTGAGCTATCCCGACTCTTCCCGATGCGGCATCCCCACTCTATTTAGAGTACTTGTTGGGTATATCAATTAAATAGACTAAAAAAGCATTACAAAGTCTTACCCAAACCCTGGAATTTCTTGGTCTTGGATCTTCAAAAAAAAAGAATACTTTGTAAGTTTAAATAAGTAAGTTTAAATAATTATATTAAACGTGAATGATTCAAATGGGAATTCCTTTCTCATAGATGTTGATTTGCACATATACATTGTATATATCACAATATATCACAAGACTTGTGATAAGAGAGAATTTTTCTCCCATGATCCGTTCATTTGTGAAAGAGTAGAATGGCTGAGAAACATAACTAATGTAAAATCGATGAAAAAGAAAAAAAAAAGAATTAATTAACTAAATAGTTAGGGGGTACAGCAAACTTTTTTTTTGGGGATAGAGGGACTTGAACCCTCACGATTTTTAAAGTCGACGGATTTTCCTCTTACTATAAATTTCATTTTTGTCAGTATTGATATTGACATGTATAATGGGACTCTATCTTTATTCTCGTCCAATTAGTTCTTTAAAAGATCTATCAGATTATAGAGTGACTTATTTGATCAGTGAATATTTGATTCTTACTTAAACTTAAACTTGGAATCGATTCACATCACAAGAATTCTTCCATTTTTCATATCATATAAGAAAAAAATAAAGATTTGGATGGCCATTAATCTTTGATGTTTTTTTATTATATGTATACGGGTTCATCCTTTCTGTAGTTTAAATAGAAGGAATCCTCGATCAACGCAGTCAACTCTATTCGTTAGAACAGCTTCCATTTAGTCTCTGCACCTATCCTTTTGTTTATTCTTGCTTTCTGAAGCCCTTTTGTTTGTTTTCTGAAAAAAAAAAAGGATTTGGCTCAGGATTGCCCATTTTTTATTCCGGGGTTTCTCTGAATTTGAAAGTTATCACTTAGTATGTTTCCATACCAAGGCTCAATCCAACCAAGTCCGTAGCGTCTACCTATTTCGCCATATCCCCTTTTTGTTTTGAGACTGGGATCTCGTTGGGATTTGGATCCCATCCCCTTTTTCCTTTGTTCATTTATTCTGGATCCGAGGACGTTTACGTTTAATTCTTTCGGTAGGCACTTCTATCTTCTATATAGTATTCTATATAGTATATATAAATAGTATATATATAAATATAATAATAAATAGTATATATAAAATAAAATAGAAAAATTGTCTCCGTTTCCTCCTATTTGTTTGATCTCTTATCTATTTTCTAGTTTCTTTCATATCATGGTAGTATTTTTATTTATATTTAGTCCAATCGAAAATGATTCTATCATTGATGTATCCGCAATTCAATATGGATGGATATATACCACATATATATGCCTCTTTTATTCTCATTGTTTCTATTTTGAATACTCAAACGGTCGATTCTTTTTTTTCCCTATCCCTTCCTTCTGAATTAAAACAAAAACAGAGGAATGTCTCATTGTATATACTCTGGATTGTATCCTTACTTAATCTTATCCTTATCTTTTCCTCAGGACCATCCCTGTATAATTAGAATAAAGTTATTGATCCTATACCATCATTCTATTAATTGTTATTAAGATTCTCCGTATTTATAATCTAAAGACTAAAGAAAAAAAGTCTTTTTTTTTTTTTCATTCTTTGATTATAGTGTGTAACATAGTATTTTTTCATTTTGTTTAATTGGGAGAGATGGCTGAGTGGACTAAAGCGTCGGATTGCTAATCCGTTGTACGAGTTATTCGTACCGAGGGTTCGAATCCCTCTCTTTCCGTAACTTCCTTCACCTAATTCACGAACATTAGGTGACCGCAATGTATCAATCAAATACAAATAAAATAACAACAATAAATTGTTAAAATAACAACAATAGATTATCGTACCTATTAAGTTGTTTAATAGTTGGCATACTCTATCGTATAGAAAATGATCTGGTTTAGAT